GTCCCCGTAGCTTACAACAAAGCATGACACTGAAGATGTCAAGACGGCTGTCCCATGCACCCGAGGACAAAAGACTTAGTCCTAACCTTACTGTTGGTTTTTGCTAGATTTATACATGCAAGTATCCGCGCCCCAGTGTAGATGCCCTGGGTACCCTAGCTTCTAGGTCGACAGGAGCGGGCATCAGGCTCACCCCGTAACCGTAGCCCAAGACGCCTTGCAATTGCCACGCCCCCACGGGTCCACAGCAGTAGTTAATATTAAGCAATGAGTGCAAACTTGACTTAGTCATAGCAAATTAGGGTCGGTAAATCCTGTGCCAGCCACCGCGGTCATACAGGAGACCCAAATTAACTTTACCGACGGCGTAAAGAGTGGTCACATGTTATCCAAGTAACTAAGATTAAAAAGCAACTGAGCTGTCATAAGCCCAAGATGCTCACAAGGCCTCCTCCTTAAAGAAGATCTTAGACCAACGATCAATTGAAGTCCACGAAAGCCAGGGCCCAAACTGGGATTAGATACCCCACTATGCCTGGCCCTAAATCTTGATGCTCGATATTACCTGAGCGTCCGCCTGAGAACTACGAGCGCAAACGCTTAAAACTCTAAGGACTTGGCGGTGCCCCAAACCCACCTAGAGGAGCCTGTTCTATAATCGATGATCCACGATACACCCTACCATTCCTTGCACAAAACAGCCTATATACCGCCGTCGCCAGCCCACCCCTCCTGAGGGCCCAACAGTGGACGCAACAGCCCCACCCCGCTAATACGACAGGTCAAGGTATAGCCTATGGAATGGCAGCAATGGGCTACATTTTCTAGAATAGAACACACGGCAAAGGGGTATGAAACTACCCCTGGAAGGCGGATTTAGCAGTAAAGTGGGATAATCAAGCCCTCTTTAAGCCGGCCCTGGAGCACGTACATACCGCCCGTCACCCTCCTCAAAAGCGACCCCAAACCCCCCATAACTTAATAAGCTACTCAGCCAAAGATGAGGTAAGTCGTAACAAGGTAAGTGTACCGGAAGGTGCACTTAGAACACCAAGACGTAGCTTTAATTAAAGCATTCAGCTTACACCTGAAAGATATCTGCTCAACCCAGATCGTCTTGATGCCAAACTCTAGCCCAAACTACATTGACCTGGAATAACAAAGTCACTCTCCACCCTAAACCAAAGCATTTACTAGTCCTAGTATAGGCGATAGAAAAGACACCACATGGCGCGATAGAGATCACGTACCGTAAGGGAAAGATGAAATAGTAATGAAATAATCTAAGCTAAAAACAGCAAAGATCAGCCCTTGTACCTTTTGCATAATGGTCTAGCAAGAAAAACCAAGCAAAATGAATTTAAGTTTGCCACCCCGAAACCCAAGCGAGCTACTTGCGAGCAGCTAATATTGAGCGAACCCGTCTCTGTTGCAAAAGAGTGGGATGACTTGCTAGTAGAGGTGAAAAGCCAACCGAGCTGGGTGATAGCTGGTTGCCCGTGAAACGAATCTTAGTTCACTCTTAATTCTTCTCCAAGGAAACTCACGAACCCTAATGAAGCGAATTAAGGGCTATTTAAAGGAGGTACAGCTCCTTTAAAAAAGAATACAATCTCCACGAGCGGATAAGTACACCCCTGACAACTACTGTGGGCCCTCAAGCAGCCATCAACAAAGAGTGCGTTAAAGCTCAACATATCAAAAATATAAAAACTATACGAATCCCTCCTCACTAACGGGCTAACCTATATTTCAATAGGAGAATTAATGCTAGAATGAGTAACCAGGGTCCTCCCTCTATGACGCAAGCTTACATCTTCACATTATTAACAAACCACCAATATACAAAAAATCCAACAAGCAGAGTATTAAACACATTGTTAACCCGACAGAGGAGCGTCCACTAAGAAAGATTAAAACCTGTGAAAGGAACTAGGCAAACTCAAGGCCCGACTGTTTACCAAAAACATAGCCTTCAGCCAACCCAGAACAAGTATTGAAGGTGATGCCTGCCCGGTGACCTGACGTTCAACGGCCGCGGTATCCTAACCGTGCAAAGGTAGCGCAATCAATTGTCCCGTAAATCGGGACTAGTATGAATGGCTAAACGAGGTCTTAACTGTCTCTCACAGGCAATCGGTGAAATTGATCTCCCTGTGCAAAAGCAGGGATAACCCCATAAGACGAGAAGACCCTGTGGAACTTAAAAATCAGCAACCAACCCTGAAAACATTTCCCCCCCACCCCGGGCTCACCCACCAACAGGGCTACTGGTCTGCATTTTTCGGTTGGGGCGACCTTGGAGCAAAACAAAACCTCCAAAAATTGGACCACACATCCAGACTAAGAGCAACCCCTCAACGTGCGAATAGCACCCAGACCCAATATAATTGATCAATGGACCAAGCTACCCCAGGGATAACAGCGCAATCTCCTTCGAGAGTCCATATCGACTAGGAGGTTTACGACCTCGATGTTGGATCAGGACATCCTAGTGGTGCAGCCGCTACTAAGGGTTCGTTTGTTCAACGATTAACAGTCCTACGTGATCTGAGTTCAGACCGGAGCAATCCAGGTCGGTTTCTATCTATGATGAACTCTTCCCAGTACGAAAGGATAGGAAAAGTAAGGCCAATACCACAAGCAAGCCTTCACCTTAAGTAATGAAACCAACTTAATTACGAAAGGTTATCACAACCAACCACGTCCTAGAAAAGGACAGGCTAGCGTGGCAGAGCTCGGCAAATGCAAAAGGCTTAAGTCCTTTAGTTCAGAGGTTCAAATCCTCTCCCTAGCTTCTCCCCCATGACCAACCACCCAATACTCATCAACTTAATCATAGCCCTCTCCTATATTCTCCCCATCCTAATCGCAGTAGCCTTCCTAACGCTAGTAGAACGTAAAATCCTAGGCTACATACAAAATCGAAAAGGCCCAAACGTTGTCGGCCCATTCGGTCTACTACAACCCCTAGCAGACGGCGTGAAACTCTTCATCAAAGAACCAATCCGCCCATCAACATCCTCCCCCATCCTATTCCTCACCACCCCTGTACTAGCTCTGCTCCTAGCAATCTCTATCTGAACCCCCCTGCCCCTACCATTCTCCCTAGCAGACCTCAACCTTGGCCTACTCTTCCTCCTAGCCATGTCAAGCCTAGCTGTATACTCCATCCTATGATCCGGCTGAGCCTCCAACTCAAAATACGCCCTAATCGGGGCCTTACGGGCCGTCGCCCAAACTATCTCCTATGAAGTCACCCTAGCAATCATCCTCCTATCCGTCATCATCCTTAGCGGGAACTACACTCTGAGCACTCTAGCTACCACCCAAGAACCCCTCTATCTCATCTTCTCCTGCTGACCCCTCGCCATAATATGATATGTCTCCACACTAGCTGAAACCAACCGCGCTCCATTCGACCTAACAGAGGGAGAATCTGAACTCGTCTCAGGGTTTAACGTAGAATACGCAGCAGGACCTTTTGCCCTCTTCTTTCTTGCCGAATACGCCAACATCATACTCATAAACACACTAACCGCCATCATATTCTTCAACCCAAGCCTATGAAACCCACCCCAAGAACTATTCCCAGCAATACTCGCTACAAAAGTTCTTCTCCTGTCAGCAGGATTCCTCTGAGTTCGCGCCTCATACCCCCGATTCCGCTACGACCAACTAATACACCTACTATGAAAAAACTTCCTCCCACTCACACTAGCCCTATGCCTGTGACACACCAGCCTCCCAATCTGTTACGCAGGCCTACCACCCTACCTAAGAATGACCCCAAAGGAAATGTGCCTGAACATTAAGGGTCACTATGATAAAGTGAACATAGAGGTACACCAACCCTCTCATTTCCTGCCCTTAGAAAAGCAGGAATTGAACCTGCACTAGAGAGATCAAAACTCCCTATACTTCCTTTATATTATTTCCTAGTAGGGTCAGCTAAATAAGCTATCGGGCCCATACCCCGAAAATGATGGTTTAACCCCTTCCCCTACTAATGAACCCCCAGGCAAAACTAATCTTCATCACCAGCCTACTCCTGGGCACAACCATCACAATCTCAAGCAACCACTGAATCATAGCCTGAACAGGCCTTGAGATCAACACACTTGCCATTCTGCCCCTCATCTCAAAATCCCACCACCCACGAGCAATCGAAGCCGCCACTAAATATTTCCTAGTACAAGCAACCGCCTCTACACTAGTCCTATTCGCCAGCATAACTAACGCATGAGCCACCGGACAATGAGATATCACCCAACTAACCCACCCAGCATCCTGCATAATCCTAACTTCAGCCCTAGCAATAAAACTAGGACTAGTACCATTCCACTTCTGATTCCCCGAAGTACTCCAAGGCTCCCCCCTCATCACAGGCCTCCTCCTATCCACAGCCATAAAACTCCCACCAATCGCCCTACTCTTCATAACCTCCCCATCACTTAACCCCACCCTGCTCGCCACCATAGCCATCATATCCGCAGCCCTAGGAGGTTGAATGGGCCTAAACCAAACCCAAACCCGAAAAATCATAGCCTTCTCCTCTATCTCCCACCTGGGCTGAATAACCATAATCCTAGTCTACAACCCCAAACTCACCTTACTAAACTTCTACCTATATGCCCTAATCACTGCAGCCGTATTCCTAACCCTAAACACTATCAAAGCCCTAAACCTACCCGCACTGATAACCACATGAACAAAAACCCCATCACTAAGTGCAACCCTCCTGCTAGCCCTGCTATCCCTCGCAGGCCTTCCCCCTCTAACAGGATTCCTACCAAAATGAATAATTATCCAAGAACTAACCAAACAAGACATGACACCCACAGCAACAATCATAGCCCTACTATCACTATTAAGCCTATTCTTCTACCTCCGCCTCGCATACTGCGCAACAATCACACTCCCCCCACACACCACAAACCACATAAAACTATGACACACCCACAAACCGATTAACACCTCAGTGGCCCTACTAGTTACCACGTCTACCCTACTCCTACCCATTTCACCCATAATTCACACCATTGTCTAAGAAACTTAGGATTACCCAAACCGAAGGCCTTCAAAGCCTTAAACAAGAGTTAAACCCTCTTAGTTTCTGCTAAAGTCCGCAGGATACTACCCTGCATCACCTGAATGCAACCCAGGCACTTTAATTAAGCTAGGACCTTCCACCAACTCCCTAGACAGATGGGCTTCGATCCCATAACACTATAGTTAACAGCTATATGCCCAAACCAACAGGCCTCTGCCTAAGACTCCGGCACACAACTAGTGTACATCAATGAGCTTGCAACTCACTATGAACTTCACTACAGAGCCGATAAGAAGAGGAATTAAACCTCTGTGAAAAGGACTACAGCCTAACGCCTATACACTCAGCCATCTTACCTGTGACATTCATCAACCGGTGACTATTCTCTACCAACCACAAAGATATCGGCACTCTCTACCTAATCTTCGGCGCTTGAGCCGGAATAGTAGGTACCGCCCTAAGCCTCCTCATCCGTGCAGAACTTGGCCAACCCGGCGCCCTCCTGGGAGACGACCAGATCTACAACGTAGTCGTCACGGCCCATGCCTTCGTAATAATCTTCTTCATAGTAATACCAATCATGATTGGGGGATTCGGAAACTGACTAGTCCCCCTAATAATCGGAGCCCCCGACATAGCATTCCCCCGAATAAACAACATAAGCTTTTGACTACTACCCCCATCCTTCCTCCTACTACTGGCCTCCTCTACAGTCGAAGCAGGAGCAGGAACAGGATGAACAGTCTACCCACCCCTAGCCGGCAACCTAGCCCACGCCGGAGCATCAGTAGATCTAGCCATCTTCTCCCTCCACCTAGCAGGCATCTCATCAATCCTAGGAGCAATCAACTTCATTACAACCGCAATCAACATAAAACCCCCCGCCCTCTCACAATACCAAACCCCCCTATTCGTCTGATCCGTACTAATCACTGCAGTGCTACTACTACTCTCCCTTCCAGTCCTCGCCGCAGGCATCACCATGCTCCTCACCGACCGCAACCTCAACACCACCTTCTTCGACCCAGCAGGAGGAGGAGACCCCGTACTCTACCAACACCTCTTCTGATTCTTTGGCCACCCTGAAGTATACATTCTAATCCTACCCGGATTTGGAATTATCTCCCACGTTGTAGCCTACTATGCAGGGAAAAAAGAACCATTCGGCTACATAGGCATAGTCTGAGCCATGCTTTCTATTGGGTTCTTAGGGTTCATCGTCTGAGCCCACCACATGTTCACAGTAGGTATGGACGTAGACACCCGAGCCTACTTCACATCCGCCACCATGATCATCGCCATCCCCACTGGCATTAAAGTCTTTAGCTGACTAGCCACACTACATGGAGGGACAATCAAATGAGACCCCCCTATACTCTGAGCCCTAGGTTTCATCTTCCTATTCACCATTGGAGGCCTAACAGGAATTGTCCTAGCAAACTCCTCCCTGGACATCGCCCTGCACGACACCTACTACGTCGTAGCTCACTTCCACTACGTACTATCAATAGGAGCCGTATTTGCAATCCTAGCGGGCTTCACACACTGATTCCCCCTATTCACCGGATATACCCTCCACTCTACATGAGCCAAAGCCCACTTTGGAGTAATGTTCGTAGGAGTAAACCTAACCTTCTTCCCACAACACTTCCTAGGCCTAGCCGGCATGCCACGACGCTACTCAGACTACCCAGACGCCTACACTCTATGAAACACCATCTCCTCAGTAGGCTCACTAATTTCCCTCACAGCCGTAATCATACTAGTATTCATCATCTGAGAAGCATTTGCATCCAAACGCAAAGCCCTTCGATCAGAAATAACAAGCACAAACATCGAATGAATCCACGGCTGCCCTCCCCCATTCCACACCTTCGAAGAACCCGCCTTCGTCCAAGTCCAAGAAAGGAAGGAGTCGAACCCCCATATGTTGGTTTCAAGCCAACCGCATATAAACCACTTATGCTTCTTTCTCATGAGATGTTAGTAAAACAATTACATAGCCTTGTCAAGACTATATTACCGGTGAAAACCCAGTACATCTCAACACCCAAACCATGGCCAACCACTCACAACTCGGCTTCCAAGACGCTTCATCACCTATCATAGAAGAACTCATCCAATTCCACGACCACGCCCTAATAGTGGCCCTAGCCATCTGCAGCTTGGTCCTCTACCTCCTAACCCTCATGCTTACCGAAAAGCTATCATCAAACACAGTCGATGCACAAGAAATCGAACTTGTCTGAACAATTCTACCAGCCATAGTACTAATCATACTTGCCTTACCATCTCTACGAATTCTCTACATAATAGACGAAATCAACGAACCCGACCTCACCCTAAAAGCCATCGGCCACCAATGATACTGAACTTACGAATACACTGACTTCAAAAACCTCACATTCGATTCCTACATAATCCCCACAGCAGACCTACCACTAGGGCACTTTCGACTCCTAGAAGTAGACCACCGCGTCATTGTCCCCACAGGCTCAACCGTCCGAGTAATTGTCACTGCCGACGACGTCCTCCACTCATGAGCTGTCCCAAGCCTGGGAGTTAAAACCGATGCAATCCCAGGACGCCTCAACCAAACCTCATTCCTCGCCACCCGACCCGGAGTATACTACGGACAATGCTCAGAAATCTGCGGAGCCAATCACAGCTTCATACCAATCGTAGTAGAATCCGCCCCCCTCCCTAACTTTGAACACTGATCCTCCTCACTATCATCCTAATCATTAAGAAGCTATGAAACAGCACTAGCCTTTTAAGCTAGAGACAGAGGACATCTACCCCTCCTTAATGAAATGCCCCAACTAAACCCAAGTCCCTGATTTTTTATCATGCTCACCTCATGACTGACCTTCTCCCTAATCATCCAACCCAAACTCCTATCATTCGTAACTACAAACCCCCCATCTAGCAAAACACCCACAACCACAAGCACCACCCCCTGAACCTGACCATGAACCTAAGCTTCTTTGACCAATTCTCCAGCCCCTCCCTCCTGGGAATTCCCCTAATCCTAATCTCCATAACATTCCCAGCCCTTCTACTGCCTTCTCCAAGTAATCGGTGAATCACCAACCGCCTCTCAACCCTACAACTATGATTCATCAACCTCATCACAAAACAACTAATAATTACACTAGACAAAAAAGGCCACAAATGAGCCCTAATCCTAACATCCCTAATAATCTTCCTTCTACTAATTAACCTACTAGGCCTACTACCCTACACATTTACCCCAACCACCCAACTATCCATAAACCTGGCCCTAGCCTTCCCCCTCTGACTCGCCACCCTCTTAACAGGCCTACGAAACCAACCTTCCGCCTCACTCGGCCACCTCCTACCAGAGGGCACCCCTACCCCCCTAATCCCAGCCCTCATCCTAATCGAAACAACCAGCCTCCTCATCCGCCCCCTCGCCCTAGGAGTACGACTCACAGCCAACCTCACAGCAGGACACCTTCTCATCCAACTCATCTCCACCGCCACAATAGCACTATCCTCAACAATACCAGCAGTCTCACTCCTGACCTTCTTAGTCCTCTTCCTACTAACCATTCTAGAAGTAGCAGTAGCCATAATCCAAGCTTACGTATTTGTACTCCTACTAAGCCTCTACCTACAAGAAAATATCTAATTCAATGGCTCACCAAGCACACTCTTTCCACATAGTCGACCCAAGCCCATGACCTATTTTCGGGGCAGCAGCTGCCCTACTCACCACCTCCGGCCTAACTATATGATTCCACTACAACTCTCCCTACCTACTAATCATGGGACTACTCTCCACCGCCCTAGTTATGTTCCAATGATGACGAGACATCGTACGAGAAAGCACCTTCCAAGGCCATCACACCCCCACCGTACAAAAAGGCCTACGCTACGGCATGATCTTATTCATCACATCAGAAGCCTTCTTCTTCCTAGGATTCTTCTGAGCATTCTTCCACTCAAGCCTAGCCCCCACACCAGAACTAGGAGGCCAATGACCTCCCGTTGGAATCAAACCCCTAGACCCAATAGAGGTCCCACTCCTAAACACCGCCATCCTCCTCGCCTCAGGAGTCTCAGTCACATGAGCCCATCACAGCATCACAGAAGCTAACCGCAAACAAGCCATCCAAGCCCTAACCCTAACAGTCCTCCTAGGCTTCTACTTCACCGCCCTCCAAGCAATAGAATACTACGAAGCCCCCTTCTCCATCGCTGACGGAGTATACGGTTCCACTTTCTTCGTCGCCACCGGATTCCACGGCCTCCACGTAATCATCGGCTCCACTTTCCTTCTAGTCTGCCTCCTACGCCTAATCAAATACCATTTCACATCAAACCACCACTTCGGCTTTGAAGCCGCAGCCTGATACTGACACTTCGTAGACGTCGTCTGATTATTCCTCTATGTATCTATCTACTGATGAGGATCATACTCTTCTAGTATATTAATTATAATAGACTTCCAATCTTTAGAATCTGGTTAAACCCAGAGAAGAGTAATGAACATAATCCTATTCATAATCGCCCTGTCCCTGGCTCTAAGCACAGCCCTAACCGCACTAAACTTCTGACTCGCCCAAATAAACCCAGACTCAGAGAAACTATCCCCATACGAATGCGGCTTCGACCCCCTAGGTTCCGCCCGACTACCCTTCTCAATCCGCTTCTTCCTAGTAGCCATCCTATTCCTTCTATTTGACCTAGAAATTGCCCTACTCCTCCCCCTCCCATGAGCCACTCAACTCGAAGACCCCATCACCACACTAATCTGAGCCTCCACCCTTATCATCCTCCTCACCCTAGGCCTAGTATACGAATGAACCCAAGGAGGCTTAGAATGGGCAGAATAAACAGAAAGTTAGTCTAATCAAGACAGTTGATTTCGGCTCAACAAATTATAGTCACCACCCTATAACTTTCTTCATGACCCTGCTACATCTATGCTTCTACTCAGCCTTCACCCTAAGCGGCCTAGGCTTAGCCTTCCACCGAACCCACTTAATCTCCGCCCTACTATGTCTGGAGAGCATAATACTATCAATATACGTTGCCCTATCCATATGACCCATCCAAATGCAAACACCATCATCCACCCTCCTACCCATTCTTATACTAGTATTCTCCGCCTGCGAAGCAGGAACAGGGCTGGCCCTACTAGTAGCCTCCACCCGAACCCACGGCTCAGACCACCTCCACAACTTCAACCTCCTAAAATGCTAAAAATCATCATACCAACCATCATACTCCTCCCCCTCACCCTCCTTTCCCCACGCAAACACCTATGAACAAACACCACTACATACAGCCTGCTCATCGCTGCCATCAGCCTACAATGACTCATCCCAACATACTACCCCAGCAAAGGACTAACCCCCTGAACTTCCATCGACCAAATCTCTGCACCCCTGCTAGTCCTATCCTGCTGACTGCTCCCCCTCATGATCATAGCAAGCCAAAACCACCTAGAACAAGAACCCATCAACCGCAAACGAATCTTCCTCACAACACTAATTCTAGTCCAACCATTCATCCTCCTAGCATTCTCAGCCTCAGAACTAATACTATTCTATATTGCATTCGAAGCCACCCTAATCCCCACATTAATCCTAATCACCCGCTGAGGCAGCCAACCAGAACGACTAAACGCTGGCATTTACCTCCTATTTTACACCCTAGCCAGCTCCCTCCCCCTACTCATCGCCATCTTACACCTCCACAACCAAATCGGCACACTATACTTCCCCATACTCAAACTCTCCCACCACCCATCAACCAACTCCTGAACAGACCTGGCCTCTAGCCTAGCCCTTCTCCTAGCCTTCATAGTCAAAGCCCCCCTCTATGGCCTCCACCTATGACTTCCCAAAGCCCACGTAGAGGCCCCAATCGCTGGCTCCATATTACTAGCCGCCCTCCTCCTAAAATTAGGAGGCTACGGCATCATACGAATTACCCTCCTAATCAACCTCTCATCAAGCAACCTCCACTACCCATTCATCACCCTAGCCCTCTGAGGAGCACTAATAACCAGCGCCATCTGCTTACGCCAAATTGACCTAAAATCATTAATCGCCTATTCTTCTGTCAGCCACATAGGCCTGGTCGTAGCCGCAGCTATAATCCAAACCCAATGAGCATTCTCAGGGGCAATAATCCTAATAATTTCCCACGGACTCACCTCCTCCATACTATTCTGCCTAGCCAACACCAACTACGAACGCACCCACAGCCGCATCCTCCTTCTCACACGAGGCCTCCAACCCCTCCTCCCCCTCATAGCCACCTGATGACTACTAGCCAACCTAACAAACATAGCAATCCCTCCCACAACCAACCTTATAGCAGAACTCACCATCATTATCGCCCTCTTCAACTGATCCTCAATCACAATCCTACTGACAGGTGCCGCAATCCTACTAACCGCTTCCTACACCCTGTACATACTCATAATAACCCAACGAGGACCCCTACCCTCACACATCACCTCCATCCAAAATTCCTCCACCCGAGAACATCTACTCATAGCCCTACACATGATCCCCATAATCCTCCTCATCTTCAAACCCGAACTAATCTCAGGCGTCCCCATATGCAGGCATAGTTTCAAATCAAAACATTAGACTGTGATTCTAAAAACAGAAGTTAAACTCTTCTTGCCCGCCGAGGGGATGTCTAACTAACAAGAACTGCTAACTCTTGCATCTGAGTTTAAACCCTCAGTCCCCTTAACTTTCAAAGGATAATAGCAATCCAATGGTCTTAGGAGCCACTCATCTTGGTGCAAATCCAAGTGAAAGTAATGGACCTTCTATTAGTCCTAAACCTAACCGCCCTACTCACCTTAGCAACCCTCTCCACCCCCATCATCTTCCCCCTCCTGTCAGAAAATCTCAAAAACACCCCAACCACCATCACAAACACAGTAAAAACCTCCTTCCTAATTAGCCTAATCCCAATAACAATCTACATCTACTCAGGAACAGAAAGCCTAATCTCCCTATGAGAATGAAAATTCATCATAAACTTTAAGATCCCCATCAGCCTAAAAATAGACCTTTACTCCCTCACATTCTTCCCCATCGCCCTATTCGTATCATGATCCATCCTACAATTTGCAACATGATACATAGCCTCCGACCCCTACATCACTAAATTCTTCACCTACCTCCTATTCTTCCTAATCGCCATATTAATCCTAATCGTCGCCAACAACTTATTCGTCCTGTTCATTGGCTGAGAAGGAGTCGGAATCATATCCTTCCTCCTTATCAGCTGATGACATGGACGAGCAGAAGCCAACACCGCCGCCCTCCAAGCCGTACTTTATAACCGAGTCGGAGACGTAGGCCTCATTCTCTGCATAGCATGACTAGCCTCAACCATAAACACATGAGAAATCCAACAACTCCCCTCCCCCTCCCAAACCCCAACACTCCCCCTACTCGGCCTCATCTTAGCCGCAGCGGGCAAATCAGCCCAATTTGGCCTACACCCCTGACTCCCAGCTGCTATAGAAGGACCCACTCCCGTATCCGCCCTATTACACTCCAGCACCATAGTAGTCGCCGGAATCTTCCTACTCATCCGAACACACCCCCTATTTAACAACAACCAAACCGCCCTCACCCTATGCCTATGTCTAGGAGCCATCTCCACCTTATTCGCAGCCACATGCGCCCTCACCCAAAACGACATCAAAAAAATCATTGCCTTCTCCACCTCAAGCCAACTAGGACTAATAATAGTCACAATCGGCCTAAACCTCCCCCAACTAGCTTTCCTCCACATTTCTACCCACGCATTCTTCAAAGCCATACTCTTCCTCTGCTCAGGCTCCATTATCCACAGCCTAAATGGTGAACAAGATATCCGAAAAATAGGAGGACTCCAAAAAATACTACCAACAACCACCTCCTGCCTAACCATCGGAAACCTTGCCCTAATAGGAACACCATTCCTAGCAGGATTCTACTCAAAAGACCAAATCATCGAAAGCCTAAGCACCTCATACCTAAACTCCTGAGCCCTAGTCCTCACCCTCCTAGCCACATCCTTCACCGCAGTGTATACAATCCGCATAACAGTCCTAGTTCAATCCGGCTTCACTCGAATTCCCCCTTTGGCCCCAATCAATGAAAACAACCCCGCCGTGACATCCCCAATCACCCGCCTTGCAATAGGAAGCATTATAGCCGGATTCCTCATCACCTCCTTCATCCTCCCCCCAAAAACACCACCCATAACAATACCTCTATCCATCAAAATTACAGCCCTAACAGTAACAGCCCTAGGCATCATCCTAGCCCTAGAACTCTCAAAAGTAGCTCAAACCCTAATCCTAACAAAACAAACCCCCCTATCAAACTTCTCCACATCCTTAGGATACTTCAATCCCCTAATACACCGATTCAACACAACCCAATCCCTAAAAGGAGGCCAGAACATTGCATCCCACTTAATCGACCTCTCATGATACAAACTCCTAGGCCCAGAAGGTCTAGCCAACCTACAAATACTAACGGCCAAAACCGCAACCACCTTCCACTCCGGCCTAATCAAAGCTTATCTAGGGTCTTTCGCCCTATCAATCCTCATCATCCTCATCTCCACACATAGAACAACCTAAATCCTAATGGCTCCCAACCTCCGTAAAAACCACCCCCTACTAAAAATCATCAACGACTCCCTAATTGATCTCCCAACTCCTTCCAACATCTCCGCCTGATGGAACTTCGGATCACTCTTAGGCATCTGCCTAGTAACCCAAATCATCACCGGTCTACTACTAGCTATACACTACACAGCAGACACCACACTGGCCTTCACCTCCGTAGCCCACACCTGCCGAAACGTCCAATTCGGCTGACTCATCCGAAACCTCCACGCAAATGGAGCTTCCCTCTTCTTCATCTGCATCTACTTCCACATCGGCCGAGGAATCTACTACGGCTCCTACCTAAACAAAGAAACCTGAAACATCGGAGTCATCCTACTTCTAGCCCTCATGGCAACCGCCTTCGTAGGATACGTACTACCTTGAGGACAAATATCCTTCTGAGGTGCCACAGTAATCACAAACCTATTCTCAGCAATCCCATACATCGGCCAAACACTAGTTGAATGAGCCTGAGGCGGCTTCTCAGTAGACAACCCAACCCTCACTCGATTTTTTGCCCTACATTTCCTCCTACCCTTTGTCATCGCAGGCCTAACACTAGTCCATCTCACTTTCCTCCACGAAACAGGATCCAACAATCCCCTAGGAATCCCTTCAGACTGTGACAAAATCCCATTCCACCCATACTACTCCACAAAAGACATCCTAGGCTTCGCACTAATACTCATCCTTCTTGTAACCTTAGCCCTATTTTCACCCAACCTCCTAGGAGACCCAGAAAACTTCACCCCAGCAAACCCCCTATCCACCCCTCCTCACATTAAACCCGAATGATACTTCCTATTTGCCTACGCCATCCTCCGCTCCATCCCCAACAAACTAGGAGGAGTCCTAGCCTTAGCCGCCTCCGTCCTAGTCCTATTCCTAATACCCCTACTCCACACATCCAAACAACGTTCAATAACCTTCCGCCCCCTGTCTCAAATCCTATTCTGAACCCTAGTCGCCAACCTCCTCGTCCTAACCTGAGTAGGGAGCCAACCAGTCGAACATCCCTTTATCATCATCGGCCAACTAGCCTCCCTATCATACTTCACGATCATCCTAGTCCTGTTCCCCCTTGCAGCTGCCCTAGAAAACAAGATTCTCAAACTCTAACTCTAATAGTTTATAAAAACATTGGTCTTGTAAGCCAAAGATTGAAGACTACACATCTTCTTAGAGTTACCACCTACCTCAAAAGGGAAGGAATTAAACCTCCATCACCAACTCCCAAAGCTGGTATTCTCAATTAAACTACCTTCTGAACCCCTAAACAGCCCGAATCGCCCCCCGAGATAACCCCCGCACAAGCTCTAAAACCACAAACAATGTCAACAACAATCCCCACCCACCAACCAAGAAAAACCCCACACCCCGCGAATATAACCCAGCCACCCCAACAAAATCCGACCGAACAAACCCCAAACCCCCACTATCCACCGTCCCCACATCTACCAAAACTTCAAACGCCCCCCCCAAAACAACCCCTACCACCACAACCAGACCCATCCCAACACCATACCCCACAACACTTCAATCAGCCCAAGCCTCAGGATAAGGATCTGCCGCCAGAGAGACAGAATAAACAAACACCACCAACATCCCCCCTAAATAAACCATAACTAAAACCAAAGAGAGGAAAGACACCCCCAAACTCACCAATCACCCACACCCCGCAATAGACGCTAAAACTAACCCAACTACCCCATAATAAGGAGAAGGATTAGACGCAACCGCCAACCCACCCAAAACAAAACACAGCCCTAAAAACAAAACAAATATTATCATAAATTCTCGCCCGGACTCTCTCCAGGATCTACGGCCTGAAAAGCCGCCGTTATAAAATTTAACTACGAAAACCTAGCCCACTCCCCCCCCCTTCCCCCCCCAGCATGTTTTTTCATGCTTTATAGGGTATGCATGTCTTTGCATTCAATTATTTACCCCATCAGACATTAGTGTAATGTAGGATAATCCAAATAACACGCAACTTCACTTCCACCATAACTCAAACATTTACGCCCAAGAGATAATGTTCGGACAGTTCCACTTCTAGGCACATCCTTGTTTCAGGTACCATTAAACCCAAGTGATCCTACCTCATGCCCGAAGGCCGCAAGCGTTACCAAAGATCGACAGTTGTTCCCTCGTACCATACAAACTTCACTCTAGGATACGGATAATGTCCCAGTGCCCCTTTGCATTCACGAAGTCCATAGCACAGAGCCCACCTCCACAGGTCAAGTGTCTAACCAATGATTCTCAGGGACTCCCAAGCCAGAGAGCCTGGTTATTTATTAATCGCGCTCCTCACGAGAACCGAGCTACCCCGTGTAAGTGCTACTTTCGGTTATTGCCTTCAGGCGCTTAATGTCTCAAAAACTTGCTCTTTTGCGCTATTGGTTGTAACTTCAGGATCATCACTTACTTAACTCCTTCTCACTTGCTCTTCACAGATACAAGTGGTCGGTTGAACACTCCTCATCTCTCTCTCGTAGTTATCGGCATCCGACCGTCTCTTCACTTCTTTTCTTCTGGGGGCGTCTTCAATAAACCCTTCCAGTGCGTAGCAGGAGTTATCTTCCTCTTGACATGTCCATCACATGACCGTCGAACCTACGTTCCCCTAACACTCAGAATGTCATGGTCTCATTGGATAAGGTCGGCTCCTAATTCAACCCTGATGCACTTTGTCCACATTCGTTAAACCCGCGCTATTTACCGTCTGGGTAACTAGTTAACTGCATGGTCACCGGACATACTAACTTTTTTATTATTTTTCATCACTTTCTTGGAATATTCTCCCATAACCCCAATTTTTACCCTTTTTTTTATCGTGTCATTTTCGTTTTCATTTTTATCAAACTTTCATCAAATATTTGACTATAAACGCCTACCCCAATCAAACATTCATCATCCATTAATTTACACCCAACATTCCTCTATCTTTCCCCCACCAATTCATTTTCTCTCCCCAACCATCACCCATCCCTCCAAACCACCCATCACAAAAATCAAACAAAAACAAACAATGACCAACCCACCCT